AAATACTTAATAATTGGTTTCCTGGAAAAATTTCTTTGGTTTTATACTTTAATAACTTAAAAGATTCGCTATTTAATAACTTCCTAGTTGAATACACTCAATATTTAACGAGTATAAATACATCATCAAAGAAAGTTATATGGAGTATATCAAAACTTCTAAAAATTTATTTAAAGAATGAAAAAATTATTTTTTATAAGAAAGGGATTTTAAAAGCTAGGCTTAAAGGTTTCAAAATTTCGTTTAAAGGAAGGTTAGAAGATTCAAAAGCACAAATGGCAAAAAGTCTTCAATATTCAGAGGGAAATTTACCTCTCAATACATTGAAAAGTTATATAAGTTATAGCAACAATGTGATTTATACGAAAAATGGCACTTGTGGATTAAAAATATGACTTTTTTACGAATTTTATTAACTCAGTATGTTTATAGAAAGAAAAACACATAACAATTATAGACTAATTTGTAAGCATTCTTGTCACGTTCTAAAATATGGTAATCAAGGGATAAAAGTATCTTCGTTCGGTAGGTTAACAAATGTCCAAATAAATTCTTTAAATCGTTGCGTACTTAAAATTATCAGAAAATTTAAAAATAAGAAGTCAATTAAGCTTTGAAACTTGGTACTTCTTAATTTCAACCTTACTAAACTAAGTTCTGAATCCAGAATGGGTAAAGGAAAAGGAGCTGTTTTTAGCAAAGCTGTTTTTATAAGGCCTGGTAATATAATTTTTGAATTTGAAGGCGTTAGTCTTCAACAAACTCTTTTAATACTATCTAGTCTAAAAAAATTATCACATTTAAAATTAAGTATAGTAAAAAAATAATCTCTTCTGAGAGAGAAACTTAAAGGTTGAGTGTTAGTCTGTCGCACTAGAAGTTGCGGGTTCGAATCCCGTCTCTCTCGATTATATAATTAGGTTAGTAAAGTAAAGATAAATTAAAAATATGAAACTTTCCTTTACACAATGAGTGTTTCGTTGAATATTTTCAACGAACCATAAAGATATAGGTACTTTATATCTAATTTTTGGTGCTTTTTCAGGTTTAATTGGAGGTTGTATGTCTATTTTAATTCGTATGGAATTAGCGCAGCCAGGAAATCATTTACTTTTAGGAAATCACCAAGTTTATAACGTGCTTATTACGGCACACGCTTTTTTAATGATTTTTTTCATGGTTATGCCGGTAATGATCGGAGGATTTGGTAACTGATTAGTTCCTATAATGATTGGAAGTCCCGACATGGCTTTTCCGCGATTAAATAACATATCTTTTTGATTATTACCACCTTCTCTATGTTTATTGTTACTATCTGCTTTAGTCGAAGTAGGAGCTGGTACAGGTTGAACAGTTTATCCTCCATTAAGTTCTATACAAAGTCATTCTGGAGGGGCTGTTGATTTAGCGATTTTTAGCTTGCATTTATCAGGAGCCTCTTCTATTTTAGGAGCTGTCAATTTTATATCAACAATTTTAAATATGCGTAGTCCTGGTCAAAGCATGTATAGAATACCTTTATTCGTTTGGTCTATTTTTGTAACAGCTTTCTTACTTTTACTGGCAGTTCCTGTTTTAGCAGGAGCTATTACAATGTTATTAACTGATCGTAACTTTAATACATCATTTTTTGATCCTGCTGGAGGGGGAGATCCTATTCTGTACCAACATTTATTCTGATTCTTTGGCCACCCTGAAGTATATATATTAATTTTACCAGGGTTCGGTATGATAAGCCATATAGTATCAACATTCTCTAGAAAACCTGTTTTTGGTTATATAGGTATGGTTTATGCTATGGTATCTATAGGGGTTTTAGGTTTTATTGTTTGAGCCCATCACATGTATACGGTTGGTTTAGATGTTGATACCCGAGCTTACTTTACAGCAGCTACTATGATTATAGCAGTACCTACAGGTATTAAAATATTTAGTTGAATAGCTACAATGTGAGAGGGCTCTATTCATTTAAAAACCCCAATGCTATTCGCTATTGGTTTTATATTTTTATTCACAATAGGTGGTTTAACAGGTGTCGTTTTAGCTAATTCAGGCTTAGATATTAGTTTACATGACACTTATTATGTTGTAGCTCATTTTCACTATGTACTTTCAATGGGTGCTGTTTTCGCTATATTTGCGGGTTTCTATTATTGATTCGGAAAAATTACTGGTTTGCAATATCCAGAAACCTTTGGGCAAATACACTTTTGATCGACTTTCATAGGCGTAAATTTAACTTTCATGCCAATGCACTTTTTAGGGCTAGCAGGAATGCCTAGACGTATACCCGATTATCCAGATGCTTATTCAGGCTGAAATCTAGTAGCTTCTTACGGTTCATATGTAACCTCTTTTTCAACTTTATTTTTTTTCTATGCAATCTATATATCTTTAACTTCTGCAAATCCATGCATAAATTCTCCTTGGGATTTTGAAGATTCTCTTAATAATGGAGATTTTACTTTAGAATGGGTAACTACTTCCCCTCCATCTTATCATACATTTGAAGAAATGCCTTTAATATGTGAGTCAACAGAGAGACAAAAAAATAATTAATATGCTTAAGACTATTTTAATTTTTTTATTAAACCCTATAATTTTTGTTCGCGCGGATGTTGCAGAAAATTGACAATTAGGATTTCAGGACCCTGCAACTCCTATAATGGAAGGTATTATAAATTTACATCATGATTTGATGTTTTTCATATGCGTAATTTCTATTTTTGTATCTTGAATGTTAGGGCGAACTTTATGACATTTTGAAAGAAAACAAAACCCCATGCCTTCATCCTTAACTCATGGAACTTTAATAGAGATGATTTGAACTATAACGCCTGCCATAATTCTTTTAGTAATAGCGGTACCTTCTTTTTCTCTTTTATATGCAATGGATGAAATTATATCCCCTGCTATTACAATCAAAACTTTAGGTCATCAATGATATTGAAGTTATGAATATTCTGATTATATGAATGAAGATGGTGAAGCTATAAATTTTGATAGTTATATGATACCTGAAGAAGATTTAGAAAAAGGTCAACTTAGATTATTAGAAGTTGACAATCGTATGGTAATACCTGTAAATACACATATACGTATAATAGTAACAGGAGCAGATGTCTTGCATAGCTGAGCAGTTCCTTCTTTAGGAGTTAAATGTGATGCTATTCCTGGAAGATTAAACCAAGCTTCTCTTTTCATAAAGAGAGAAGGTGTATATTACGGTCAATGTAGTGAAATTTGTGGTATTAATCATGGGTTTATGCCTATAGTCGTGGAAGCTGTATCTTTGCCTAAATATGTTAATTGAATCTCTAATAAGTTAAACGAATAAATTTATGAGAATATCATTTTTTCAATTTATATTGCTAGTTATTATTTTTATCCTACTTTTCCGACTTAAGTCTTTAAACGCCAAAACTTTAAACAGATTTTTATCTAGTTTTTTTAAAAAAACTAGATAAACGATAAAAAAATGACATCTCTTATTCAAATTTCGAAAGTTGCACAGCGACACCCATTTCATTTAGTGGATCCTAGTCCATGACCTTTTCTATCTTCCTTGTCAGCATTTTCATGTGCGACTACTGGGGTGATGTATATGCATGCTTACACAAATGGAAGTCTTCTTTTTTTCTTTAGCTTTATATCTCTTTTAATTTCCATGCTTGTTTGATGACGTGATGTTATTAGAGAATCAACTTTTGAAGGACATCATACAGGTATTGTACAACAAGGCTTAAGATTTGGGGTTATTTTGTTTATAGTATCAGAAATTTTGTTTTTCTTTGCTTTTTTTTGAGCTTTTTTTCATAGTAGTTTAGCACCAACCGTAGAAATTGGGTCTATATGACCACCAAAAGGTATAAATGTATTAGATCCTTGGGAAATACCATTCTTAAATACATTAATTTTACTTCTTTCTGGTTGTACTGTTACTTGGACTCACCATGCAATTGTTTCCAATTTAAGATTTCAATCGGTTTTAAGTTTATTTTTAACAATTATTTTGGCTAGCATATTTACAACTTTACAGGCTTATGAGTATAATATGGCTGATTTTAGATTATCGGATGGTATTTATGGATCAACTTTTTATATGGCTACAGGATTTCATGGATTTCATGTTTTGGTAGGTACGATATCTTTAGGTGTATGTTTTATTCGTTTGGTACAACACCAGCTTACACAACAACATCATTTTGGATTCGAATCTTCAGCATGATATTGACATTTCGTAGATGTTGTATGGCTATTTTTATTTGTGTCTATATACTGATGAGGTGGTTCTTAAAATATAAATAAGTAAATGGTAAATTTCAGCTTCATAATTATACTTTCTTTCATTTTAGTATACCAAAATGTTATAATTTTAAATGAAGAAACCTTAATATTAATTTGTTTTATAACTTTTTGTTACCTAGCTTATAATCGGCTACATAAATCAATCCAAGATAATTTACAAGAACAGTCTGTTTTCTTAAAAAGTTCGATTAAAGTCTCATTGAACTTGTTATTACAAGAACTTACTTCAAACATTAAAACTCAAGATAAATTAAGAAGTCTGGCTATAGACTTCAAAAATTTAGGGGACCATTTTTTGAGATTAAATTTTCTACTCTTAGGTACACTCCCTTTACGATTTATAAAAAATCATGAAAAAGTTTATCCAAAAAAACTGTTCTTTGCAAACCATTTGGAACAACAAACAACAAAGTTGCTGGCACTTATTTTAAGTCATAAATTAACAAAAATTCCCACTCTACAAAAATTTTATACAAAAAGTTTTAAAATAAGTTTTTTTTTATGTATAGACAAAATTTCTATGAGAGAATACCTTGAAACAATTTAGAAAAATGCGAATATAGAAGAACTGGTAGATTCAATAGTTTTCCAAACTATAATTTACGGGTTCAAATCCCGTTATTCGCTAAACAAATTATTGTTAAGTTTATTGGTGTATAGCCAAATAAGGTAAGGCATTGGCTTTTGATGCCATCATGTAAAGGTTCGAGTCCTTTTACACCAGACGGAGAAATTGCTCGCTTGGTGAAACTAGGTAAACACGATGGATTTAAAATCCGTTCTCGAATTAAGAGTTACTGGTTCAAGTCCAGTAGCGAGTAAATAAAAATTTCCAAAAGATATTAATTCAAATTTGTTAAAATGAGACTTTTAAAACGCCCTATTTTTTTAATATTTAATAACCATCTAATAGACTATCCTACACCTATTAATATTCATTATGCTTGGAATTTCGGCTTTTTATCTTCCATGTGTTTAATTATACAAATTTTAACAGGAATTTTTCTAGCTATGCATTACACACCTCATGTAGATTTAGCATTTGCTAGTGTTGAACATATTATGAGAGATGTAAATTATGGATGACTCTTACGATATATTCATGCAAATGGAGCCTCCATGTTTTTTATCGTTGTTTACATACATATTTTTAGGGGTTTATATTTTGGATCATATGCAAAACCTAGACATTGGGTTTGGGTTTTAGGAGTCATTATTTTACTCTTAATGATTATAACTGCTTTTATAGGCTATGTATTACCTTGAGGTCAAATGAGCTTGTGAGGTGCTACAGTTATAACAAATTTAGTTTCGGCTATTCCTTTAATAGGGGATTCTATAGTCGTTTGACTCTGAGGAGGCTTCTCGGTTGATAATGCTACTTTAAACAGATTCTTTAGTTTGCACTATTTATTGCCTTTTATTATTATAGCTGTATCTTTAATACATATAGCAGTACTTCATCAAGGAGGTTCGGGAAACCCTCTAGGAATAGATTCTAGTGTTGATAAGATAAATTTTTATCCTTATTTTATAGTCAAAGATTTTCTAGGTTTAACAGTTTTTATTATATTTTTCTCGTTTTTTATTTATTTTGCGCCAAACATTTTAGGTCATCCGGATAATTATATTGAAGCAAACCCTATGGTAACTCCGGCTCATATAGTTCCTGAGTGATATTTTCTCCCTTTTTATGCTATACTAAGAAGTATACCTCATAAATTAGGTGGTGTTATAGCGATGATTTCTGCGATTATTATTTTAGCTTTGCTCCCTTGAATGCATAGTACTGAAGTTCGAAGTTCTAGGTTTAGACCTATTTATAAGTATCTATATTGAACTTTAATAACTTGCTGTCTAATCTTGGGATGAATTGGTGGTATGCCAGTAGAAGATCCTTATATCTTAATAGGACAATTAGCTAGCTTATATTATTTTTTGTATTTTTTAATTTTATTACCTTTTTTAGGAAAATTAGAAAAATTCCTATTAAATTTTCAAGTTTAAATTCAAGGTATGTTTATATCGTAAACATACCTTGAATTTAATTCATAAATTTATGGATGGAGAGACTCGAACTCTCACTATTTAAAAATAATTAGAATCTAAACCTAACACGTCTTCCAATTTCGTCACATCCATAATTAATTTCGTATTTCGACAAATTTTATAATCTTACTAGGATTACGAGCTAATTGTATTTCAATTCGCTGTTTTTTTACATCTTTTCGTTGATGCATTGTTAATACAATAGCACCAATCATAGCTATAAGTAAAACTATTCCACATAACAGAAATAATAAACTATAATTAGTATAAAACACAGTACCAATAACTTTAATATTAGTTAAATAGTTATTCTCTAAAACCCATGAAACTAAACTGATTTCTTTTTGTTCAATCTTCGTTAAATCAAACCCATAAATAGAGATTGTAAATTGATTAAATAAAATTATAAAGATAAGTAATCCTATAGGACTTATCGAATACAAATTTAATTTTATAGGATCTGTCTTTATATTTAACATCATTACAACAAATAAGAAGAGTACAGCTATCGCTCCTACATAAACAATTAAAAGTAGAAAAGAAAGGAATTCAGCACCTAACATCAACAGAAGCCCTGCCATATTACAAAAAACTAGAATTAAAAATAAAACTGAATGAACAGCATTTGATAACCCTATTACCATTAAAGAAGAGATTAACGATAGAAAAGAAAATAAATAAAAGAGGAGTAAATCTAAGTTCATTTTTAATTTTTCATTAGCGAAAAAAGGGATTCGAACCCTTGACCTTAATCTTGGCAAGATTATACTCTACCACTTGAGTTATTTTCGCTAAACTTAACAATATTTGAGGCGGAAAGAGCTCGGCAAGGTTTTGAGCAACAGATTGTGAATCTGTAGGTCAAGGGTTCGAATCCCTTTTTTCGCCCTATTATATTTTTTTAACTTTTTAGTATCTGATATTTTATAGAAGATATGGCTTTTCCAGGATTTAAATGTTTAGGACAAACTTTGCTGCAATTCATTATTGTATGGCATCGAAACAGACGCATTTTATGGTTTAAAAATTTGAGCCTTGAACTCGTGTTACTATCCCTTGAATCCATAATTCATCTATAAGCTTGTAATAATATAGCAGGCCCTAAATACTTATCTTGATTCCACCAGTAACTAGGGCAGCTAGCAGAACAGCAAGCACACAATATACACTCGTATAACCCATCCAACCGAGACCTTTTTTCTTTCGATTGTAAATACTCTTTAGAATTAATACTGTATTGATTTGTAAGCCATGGCTTTATCATCTTATATTGATTATAGAAATTTGATAAATCAGGTACTAAATCCTTGATCATATACATATGAGGTAATGGATAAATAGTTATAAATTTCGAATTACTATCCAAACTTTTTAAACAAGCTAAAGTATTAACACCGTTTATATTCATAGAACAACTTCCGCATATACCTTCTCTACAAGATCTTCTAAATACCAAACTAGAATCTTGATCCTCTTTTATTTTAATTAAAGCGTCTAATACCATAGGTCCACAATTATTCAAGGAAATAGGATGAATTGAAAACCAAGGTTTATTTTCTATATAAGGACTTCATCTATATATACGTAAAAATTTTAATTGATTATAAGGAGTTTTGTTATTCAGAAGTACTTTATTATTATTTCTAACTAAAAACATTTATAAATATATTAAGTTTAATACCGTAATAAAAAATGAGAGAAAAATGATTAAAGAGAGAGAGAGACTTAAACTTTTAACATGCAGTAAAAAGCCAAAATCTCACAGAATATGACGTAGTCCGTTAAAGGCGTGATATAAAAAAATAAATAGTAACGATATATAGAGAAAAATCCAGAAATAATCATAAGAATTATAGATTAATTTGGTAAAAAAGTTAGAATTTAAAACAAATTTTAGTTCTATAATAAAAAAGCTTAGAATTAAAAGCAAAGAAATTCCTGTTATTCTATGTCAAATAGACCCTAGAGAGGAACTTTGAGGTCTGTATATCAAAAGATGGGGAGAAATAGGACGATTATTGGTATAAATTTTCATTAGTAAATTATTCTTGTCCGGAATAGGATTTGAACCTATGACCTCAGGATCTTCAATCCCATACTCTAAACCTACTGAGCTATCCAGACTTTTAATTAAAAACGGATGAAATAGGATTCGAACCCATGATAAATTAAATTTATGCCAATTTTCAAAATTGGTGCTTTAAGCCACTCAGCCATTCATCCGAGATTGTATTAGGGTAGTAGGACTTGAACCTACAATTTTTTGCGCCCAAGGCAAATACGATAACCTTAATTACGTCATACCCTAAATTTTTATAATTTTAACTTTATTTAAGTGAATAAAATTAAAAAAGCCATCATTAAAGCAAATAAAGCAACGGCTTCAGTCAATGCAAAACCAAGAATAGTATAACCAAATAATTGTTGTTTTAAAGAAGGATTTCTTGCGTAAGCCATAACCAAAGAACCAAATACAATACCTACACCAGCACCTACACCGGTTAGACCTATGGTAGCTAAACCTGCACCAATCATTTTTGCGCTTTGAAGAGTAACATTCATATTTTATATTTACGATTTATTTATTTAAGCCTCTCGATTTAGACTAGAATTGGAATTGAACCAATATTTCAGGATTTGCAATCCTACGCATGACCATTTTGCTATCTAGTCATTTAACGATAATAGGACTTGAACCTATAACTTTCGGATTATGATTCCGACGTTCTAACCAGTTGAACTATATCGTTTTTATAAACACCTAGTACTAGGTTTTTTACAACCATTATGGGGGAGAGAATTTTTTTCGTGAATTAAAATCACATTCTCAAAAAATTGCTTTAACATTTTAACTAAGTACCTCTTATTTTTATTAAAACCCTTTATTTTAATAAAAACATAGCTATAATTTAAAGCTTCTAAAAACTTTTTAATATTCTTAAGATTAAAAGGTATAGACATACTAGTCGTTTTTTTTGACCCTTTAAGCTTTAAAGAACCTGAAGAGGTTCAAAACAAGACTTCTCCTTTCGTATTATTTACACTATAAAAAATATTATTCGAAGTGAGAAAAATTGAAATAATTACCAATTTGTCTTTAAACATTTTTATTTATCTTTAAATTTAACCTACTAAGATTCCCATAAATAGTATTTTTAGTAAAGATAAGATTACTTTCGAGTTCGATAAGGGTGTCAAGTACTATATATTTCTTACTTTTAAAGTTAAAAATTTATTAGAATTATTCTCATTCCAAAGCTCCTTTACATCATTCATAAATAAAACCTAAAGTTAATATAATTAAGAATATGATCATAGTTCAAAAGCCAAAAACAGAAATTTCACCCAAAACTAAAGACCAAGGAAATAAAAAACTTACTTCTAAATCAAATATTAAAAAGAGGATTGCTACCAGATAAAATCGTATATCAAAGGTAGCTCTAGCGTCATCAAAAGGATTAAATCCACATTCGTAGGCACTTATCTTTTCTTGATCGGCTTTTTGAGGAGTTAATATATAAGATAATGCAAATATAATCAAAGAAAGAAAAGAAGATAAGACTAAGAATATTATTATGACTGAATACTCATTGTAAATTAATTTCATAACGAAAATTTTTTAAGGTAATCAATTAAAGCTTAATAAAATGCCAGCCACTAAAAAGACTCAACCTAAGGAAAGAGGCAATAATATCTTTCAACCAAGGCGCATTAATTGATCGTAACGATACCTAGGAAACGATGATCTTACTCAAATAAAACCAAAAAGTAACATTGTTGTTTTTAGACCAAATCAAACAGTTGGAGGTATTCAATAAAATATAACTCAATTGCATAGAGGTAATCATCCTCCTAAAAAAAATATCGTTGATAAACTACACATTAAAATCATATTAGCATATTCTCCCAAAAAAAAAAGAGCAAAACCCATTGCAGAATATTCTACATTATACCCAGCTACTAATTCGGCTTCAGCTTCAGGTAAATCAAAAGGAGCTCTGTTTGTTTCAGCCAATATTGAAATGTAAAACATTATGGAGATTGGAAAAAGAGGAAAAACAAATCAAATTGACTGCTGACTTAATACTATAGTACTTAGATTTAGAGAACCTGCACACAATAAAACATTTATTAATATCAATCCTATCGAAACTTCATATGACACCATTTGTGCTGCTGATCTTAAAGCTCCTAAAAAGGCGTACTTAGAATTACTAGATCATCCTGAAGTGATAATACCATAAACGCCTAAAGATGATATAGCTAAAATGTAAAGGACTCCAACGTTTAAATCTGAGTAAACTTTACCTTCTCCTACAGGGACTACACACCAAGATATTAAAGCTAACAAAAAAGTTAGAATTGGTGCTAAGACAAAAATAGTTAAATTTGCACTAGAAGGTAATACTGTTTCTTTTACAAATAACTTTAAACCATCGGCTAAAGGTTGTAATAATCCAAAAATACCTACAACATTAGGCCCTTTTCGACGTTGCATGGCTGCCATAACTTTACGTTCTGCTAAAGTCATATAAGCTACAGCAACTAAAAGGGGTAAAACTATTAAAATTATTTTCAATATATTATTAATTAAGTACATTACTAATTTTTTAGTTTATAAACGCTAAAGAAGCTCATGTTGCGAATAAGGATACTAACTCTATATCCAATAAAAAGATTAAAATAAAAATTGTCGACAAACTCAAAACCAAAGAGTTAATTTTATTCATAGGATATAATACAGATAGGTTACTAAAATTGTCAAAATACATAATCTTAATAAGCTTAATATAGTAAAAACAAGAAATGCAACTCATTAGAACTGCAAATATTGAAATACCGAAAGCTTCAGATTGTAAAGCTGACAATAGGACAGAAATTTTAGCAAAAAACCCAGCTAAAGGAGGTATTCCTGCCATTGAAAATAGCATTAAAGTAAGTGCAAAAGCCATTAAAGGGTTTGATTTTGATAATCCTACTAAATCCTTTAAATATCGACTCTGGTGATGATAATTATTTAAAAAAAGACGCATACTCAAAATCACTGAAAAACTTCCTAGCATTGTAACCATATAAATAATTACATAAAAAATAGAACCACTTATACTTTCTTGATTTCCTAGTAACAAAGGAATCAAAAAAAAGCCTACGTGATTAATAGAGCTATAAGCAAAAAATCTTTTTCATTTTAATTGCATAAAAGCACTTAGAGTTCCTATCAATATAGAAAAAAATACAGAAATAAGTATTAAAATATATCAATAGTTGGAAAAATCATAAAAACTAAATATCAAAAATCTGTATAATAAAGTTAATATAGATAGTTTAGGCATTATTGAAAAAAAAGCTGTCACTGAAGTAGGAGAACCTTCATATACATCTGGGGACCAAATATGGAATGGAGCAGAGCTTAGTTTAAAAAACAGAGATGCTACTATTAAAATAAACCCTGATAAGATGCTTTGAATTAGGATAGAATTATCCATAGAAAATCCAGCTAACACTTTAGACAAATCCCCTAGATTTGTTAAACCAGTAGAACCATATACTAGGGAAATTCCCAAAAGAAGTAAAGCTGAAGAAAAAGCTCCAAGAATGAAATATTTCAATCCTGCTTCTGTGGAAAATTCTGAAGTCCTTTTAAAACTAGCTAAGATATAGAAGACAAGACTCTGAAGTTCTATGCACAAATAAATTGTAAGCAGGTCATAAGATTGCATAATTAATAACAATGCAAATAAAGAAAGTAATATTAAAATTCAATATTCGAAGGAATTTATTTTTTCATAAATAACATAAGAATAAGTTATAAATATTCAGCCTCCAAACATAAATATGAGGTAAGGTTTAACTCCATAAGTAAAAGCATCACTTATCAAAAGTCCATTTCAAGTTGAAATGCTATAAAATTCTTGATGATATGCTAATATAAAACTAAATAAGCTAATTTGCAGCGAAATTAACCCTAGATTAATATTCAGTAAAGGATAGCCTTGAGATGAACTATATAAAACACCATATGCAATTAATATAAATATTCCAAAAATAATAAAAATTTCTGGAAATATTGGGTACATCATATAAACTAAATTATTCATTTGAACTTTTTTTATTATAAAATAAACTCCATGACATATTTAGATACTTCAATAGATAAAACTTTCACTGAAAACAGACATATTGATTTTATTTTCTTTATATGAACGTAATCATTTAGTATCGTAATAATACCCAATCTAATGTGAAGAACTATGAAGCCTAAAACTAAAACAATTATTTCAACTTCAAAAGTTAAGCCAAGTAATAAAAATAAAACAGATAGGCGTAAAATTATTCATTCTATATTAAACATTATATTTTTTAATGTAAAGATTCTAGTAAATTTAAACTGGAACAATGTATATCATTAAGAAAAGAAGAAGGATGTACACCCATTCAAATGATTAAAATAGATAAAGGTAATAGTATAAAAAATTCTCGTCTAGAAACATCTTGATATAAATTTATATAATCGAGTTTTAAAGATCCAAAGTTGATTCTATTAAATAACCAAATAGAATAAGCTGCTCCTATAATCATACCTACACATGCAAAAAAAGTTAGTGTTGTATTAATTTGAAATAATCCCAATACAACTAAAATTTCACCCATGAAACTACTCGTACCTGGAAAACCTAAATTTGAGAATGTAAAAAATAAAAAGAAAATACTAAACATAGGCATTACTTGAGTTAAACCCGTATAATATTTAATTAACCTAGTCTTATATCTATCATATAAAATACCTACAGACAAAAATAATGAACTTGAAACTATTCCGTGACTTAGCATTAATAGAATAGACCCTTCTAAACCTTGCAAATTTAGTGAAAAGATTCCTATTGTTACGAAACCCATATGAGATACTGATGAATAAGCTATTATTTTTTTTAAATCTATTTGTCTTAAAGTAGTTAATGAAGCATATATTATAGCAATAAGACTTAGAGTGAAGATTAAGGGTGTAAAAAAGATGCTAGCTCAAGGAAACATAGGTATAGAAAATCTTAAAAAGCCATAACCTCCCATTTTTAATAAGATACCAGCCAATATAACAGAACCTGCTGTAGGAGCTTCAGCATGAGCCTCTGGAAGTCAAATATGAAAAGGTACCATTGGTATTTTTACAGCGAAACTAGCAAAAAAAGAGAGTCATAATACAATTTGTTTAAACTCTGAAAACTTTGAATATCTCAAAATTTGTATATCAGTTGATCCTATCTGAAAATAAACTATAAGAACACCTAATAACATTAACAAAGATCCCACTAAAGTGTATAAGAAAAACTGATAAGCTGCTCTTATTTTTCTTTCTCTAGAACCTCAAACCCCAACGATTAAAAACATAGGAATTAAAACACTTTCAAAATATATATAAAACAAGAAAATATCTAAAACGCAAAAAACTTGTATCAGTAAAAATTCTAAAACTAAAAAACAAATTAAATAGTCCTTTAATTTTGATTGTACTGAACTTCAACTTACTAAGATGCATATAGTTATAAGGAAAGTTGTTAATAGTACAAAAAATAATGATACCCCGTCTAAACCTATTCCATAATAAAAATTAAAATAAGGGAATCAAAGAAAAGTCGAGCTAAACTGGAAAAAAGATGTCCCCGCATCAAATTGAATTCACAAAAAAAGAGAAGATAAAAATGTTAAACATGACGTCCAAAGCGAAAATTTACGGCATAAGAGTTCATTCGATGAAGGTGTCAATAGCAAAAAAAGAATACCTAATAAAGGCGTTAATGAGGTCATTACTAAAGGATTTAAAGTTTCAATAATCATAAAGAAAAACTTTTTTATGAGTCTAGATTGGTTCGAACAATCAACATTACGCTTATCAAGTTGCAATCGTTAGCTTGGATTAACTTTGCTTAAAACTGTACGTGATAATTTCTTATCATACAGCTTCTGTCCTAAAACATATTTTAGATTGATACTAAAAGCGTATCTTACTCGTTACAAGCAAACTTTAGCTCCTAAAGTATCATCTTCTAGTTTAGCGTTTCAATTTTTTACTTATTAAAATTAGTAGAGTCTTATTTTATACCTGAATTTAAATAGATTTGAACTGAGTGCACGCTAATCAGTTTTTACAGAGTTTAGATATTTTCAACAAGTTCCTGTACGTACTCATCAATTTAATTCATAATTAAGCTTTAACTATTTGAAAAATAGATAATAATTATAAAGGCATTTAAAATCTCTAAAATGGTAAGAATTACACTTACATAAAAAATTAATTCGTTTAATCGGATAAAGTAATAATGAATTAAGACTAAATTATCAACACATCACACGCGTACGCTCTACCAGTTAAGCTATAGACCCTAAAGTTACACATAAAAAGTCAATACAAGAAAGATTAACAGTACATTTGGACTAATATTGAATATGAGGCTATTATAAGTTAAAACCAAAAATAAGAGACATATTCCAATTACTATAAAAAACACATAATGTGTTAATAAACCACTTTGTAATCTTGAAACTACTTTAGATCATTTTGAAACGAAAATCGAAAGACCTAAAGGACCTGATAGTTCAATAAAACCCCGGTCTAAAGCCTTAAATGTGGTACTATAACCAAAATTTAAAACAGGAACCACCAAGGCTCTATTATATAAAATATCTAAGAATCATTTTTTATTTAATAAAAAAGCAAAAAAGAAAGTTACCCCATAAATCTTAAATATAAAATACTTATATACGTTTGTGATATTAATTAAACTTGCTAAAAATATTCCCAGAACAGTTAAAGCAAAAGGCAAAAACTTATTCAAAACTAATAATCATTCGGCTTCTACGAAAAAGTTATTCGTAGGTAAAATAAATATAGATCCTTTTCAAAAATCTGTACCTAAACCTATAAATAAATCCTTACTTAAATAACCAAAGAATAGACTACCAAAAGCCAAAATGATTAAAGGCAAAACCATTAATATAGAAGATTCATGTATTGATTTTACTAAAGACCGGTTAATATTACTATTATTTAAAAAAGTTAGATAAATTAACCTGAATGAGTAAAATGAAGTGAAAAATACGGATATATTTCCTAGCCAAAAAGAAAAAGAGACGTAATAAGAATTTAGACTCTTTTGACTTGAAATTTGAGTTAGCTCCAAAATAAAGTCTTTTGAATAAAAACCCGTCAAGAAAGGAAATCCAGCCAAAGATAGTGAACCTATTAACATCAAAGAATATGTTAGAGGTAAAAAACTTACTAAAGAACCCATTCTTCTCATATCTTGTTCATTATTTACAGCGTGAATTACGGAACCTGCACTTAAAAATAATAAAGCTTTAAAAAAAGCATGATTAGTTAAATGAAATAAGCTTACTTCATAGCATGACAGACCACAAGAGAAAATCATATAACCTAATTGGCTACAAGTTGAATAAGCTATAACTTTTTTCAAATCATTCTGAAAAATTCCTGTCATTCCTGCAAAAAATGCCGTCAATGAACCTAAAGTCAATAATATGCATAATATAGTTGGTGAAAATTCTAATAATAATGAAAAACGGATCATCAAAAAAACCCCAGCAGTGACCATGGTCGCAGCGTGAATTAGGGCTGAAACTGGTGTTGGTCCTTCCATAGCATCAGGAAGTCATGTATGTAAACCCAGTTGGGCGGACTTACCTACAGCTCCTATAAAAAGAAACAAACCTATTAGTGTAATACAATGCCAATTTATACCCATGAAAGAGAAGAAAAAATCCTCAAATAAAGGAGCTACTGAAAATATAATCGAGTAGTCTATAGATTGGAAAGTTCAAAAGATTATTAAAATGCCTAAAGTTAATCCAAAATCCCCGATACGGTTAACAATTAAGGCTTTAATAGCGGATTGGTTAGCCGGCAAGCGGGTAAATCAGAAGTTAATTAATAAGTAAGAAGCTAAACCTACTCCTTCTCAACCTAAAAACATTTGCAACAAATTATCTGCCGTTACTAAAACTAGCATAAAAAAAGTAAATATTTCCAAATAAGCCATAAATCTTGGTCTATGAGGATCTGTCTCCATATAACTTATAGAATACAAATGAACTAAACTGGAAACAGAAGTCACTACTATAAGCATGATCACAGTAACACTATCGAACAGAAACCCTCAATTAACTTTGAAAGCTCCTGATTCTAACCAAGTGCTTAAAGTTATATGGCAACAGACTCCACACATACCTACTTCATAAAAAGCCATTAAAGATAAGAAAAAAGAAATAAGTACGCATGAGGTTGAATAAAGACTTGATCCTCAGCAACCTAATCAACGACCCCCGAATCCGGAGATTAATGAACCTAATAAAGGTAGAAATAGAATGGTCAAGTACATTTTTATGCTATTGAAAATTAATTAAACTTAGAAAATAAGATTATTGAATCTAATAATTTTGTATTGCAATAAAGTCCATGATTTATGCAAGCTCTCGCTATTTTTTCATCAACTGTTAACATTTCTGTGTCCAAATTTCCAGATTTCAAATCTACCAGGTTTTTAGATAAGTAAATTTCAACGCGTGAAAGACTTCCGATTAATAATTCTTTTGTCGAGTCATGTTTTATTTCAATTTCTCTAATTAAAAGATTAGTCTCTTTTGAATTAGTTTCTATTATAAGTTTTCGAGATTTTAAAGACTTAAGAATTCAAGGTAGAAAAAAATGAGTTAGTATAGCATAAAGACTAAAAAAGATCAAAAAAAGCCAAAAAATTTGGGTAAATATTATTATACGATCTAGTTGAGGCATTTTTTATTTAATTTATAATTTAATGCATATCTAAAACATCATTTAGATATATACACGTTAATAAAGTAAAGACATAAGCTTGCAAGCCTGCTATAGCTAATTCTAATCCTATTAAAGCTAATAAAAGACCTAATGGTATTAGGTGCAATATAGCTAGAATCCCACCTGCCGAAAGTAACGTCCAAGCAAAACCAGCAATTATTTTAAGTAATGTATGACCTGAAGTCATATTAGCAAATAAACGAATAGATAAAGTAAAAACCTTTACTATATAAGAAAGAAACTCTATAGTTACTAAAAGAGGAATAATTCCTAAAGGAACCCCTCTCGGAAGAAATAAAGCAAAAAATTTAAATCCGTGAGTTTGTATGCCTATAATATTAATACCTATAAAAATTGACAAAGCTAATCCAAAAGTGAAAACTATATGACTTGTAACGGTAAAACTGTAAGGAACCATCCCTATCAAGTTACAATAAAGTAATAATAGATGAAGAGAGAAAATAAAAGGAAAATAGAATTCCCCTTTTTTGCCTATGTTATCTTTAACCATACTTGAAGTTACAGTATATACGTATTCTTTCACTAATTGTCAATTATTTGGTATTAAACCTGCATTATGAAAGCTTAAACTGACCCAAAAAATTAAAATAAGGAGTGCAATAATTAAAAATAAAGAGGAATTAGTTATTGAAAAATTGAATCCGGCTATATTAAGAGGTAGTAAAGTAACAACTTCAAATTGCTCTAGGGGACTTGAAATGATAAAAGGATAATTAATTAGCATTTTACGTATTTTATTAACAGGAGAAGAAGGACTTGAACCCTCAACCTGTGGTTTTGAAAACCAAAGCTCTACCATTAAGCTATTCCCCTGTTTTATATTTTGGAGATAATCGGACTTGAACCAATAATATTATGTATGCAAAACATATGTTTTACCAAATTAAACTATATCCCCTTTTAAATATCAAGCTTTAAGACCAACTTGATGACTAAAATCTAAGTCTATGAGAATATTATAATTATAAGATAAGGAAAAAGAAGTGAAGTATAATAGGGAGGGGGAAGGATCCCCCTCCCCTCCCCCTCTTTCGGAGAGAAAAAAAGAAAGAAAGAGAGAGGGGGGGGGGTTCCCTTCTCTTATAGTAAGCGTTTTTTTCCTAAGGGTGTCTTTTTTTTCAAAAGTAACAGCTGTTACTTTTGAAAAAAAAGACACCCTTAGGAAAAAAACGCTTACTATAAGAAGGAGTTCTGAGAAGATGGTTGAGTGGTTTAAGACAACGGTTTGCTAAATCGTCACATAATATAAAATTTTTATGTCATGGGTTCGAATCCCATTCTTCTCAATTAAATTAATTTGGAGAGATGGCTGAGTGGTTTAAAGCGGTAGACTGTAAATCTATTGATTCAACATTTTCGTAGGTTCGAATCCTACTCTCTTCATATTATACTAAGATTGGTTAAAAATGGGCGTTTTTAGTTTAATGGATAAAACATCAATCTTCTAAATTGATTATTGGAGGTTCAATTCCTCCAAAACGCGTTTTTTTGATAATAATTTCCGATAGCTCAATGGTAGAGCGCATGGCTGTTAACCATTCAGTTATAGGTTCGAATCCTATTCGGAAAGTTGTTTAAGGTTATGAGGAACAAATTGAGCAATTAACTCAATTGGCAGAGTGTTTCGTTTACACTGAAAAGGTTAATGGTTCGAGTCCATTATTGCTCAAAGGTGTGCTCGTGGCTTAATCAGGATAAAGCATTAAATTACGAATTTAAAGATTGAAAGTTCAACTCTTTCCGGGCATTTTAACTATAAGTCTTTAAGGGTGTGTAGCTTAGTAGGTTAAAGCAATAAACTTTTAATTTGAAGATTTTAGGTTCGAGTCCTAATACACCCAATGCAAAAAATATAATCATCAATTTGTTTCGAATACATGCTAAGGAGTTTTTTTATCGTTTCTTTTATATTGTTTCCGGTTTTTTTGGTTGCTTAACATTGTCTCTTTTGAAAGTTGATATTATACTTTTAATGATAGTTAATCCTTTTCAGAAATTTTCAGCTGAAAAATTATTAGCTACTAAAGTAACAGATTTAATTGATACAGTAATAGCCTTATCTTTTTATAATTCACTCTTATTCATATATCCTTTGTTTATATATCACTTAATATCTTTTTTAAAAGCAAGTTTTTATGATTATCAAATCTGCATTTTTTTTAAGATATTAATATTGTCGACTTTAATGTATCTGATTAGCCTTTCTTTTTTACATTTACTTTTTCTACCTGGATTTTTTAATTTTTTGTTATCTTGAAAAACTGATTCTTTTCAAAATCTCTTAAGTGTAGAAACTGAGCTAAGAATTATAAATTATATAAATTGAATTTTATTAACGGAATATTTAATGTCTTCTCTTATTCATTGATTATTCATTATTATATTTAAAACTTCAATGGCAGTAGAGTTAAATGATATATACAAAGGAGTTAAAAGATGGAAAAAGCAAATGCTTTTTTTCCTTATTTTTTTACTATTTTTATTATTTCCTCCAGATTTTTACTTACAATTTAGCTTGCTATTTGTTAGTATTCTTTTTGTAGAGATAATTTTTATACTGTTGTGTTATATAGTTAAAAACTCTAAAAATGCCGACTATACAGCAATTATTAAAAAAATCTAGAAGAGCTAGAATCAATAAAAGAAAATCATTAGCTTTAGAAAAATGTCCTCAGAAAAAAGGGATTTGTATAAAAGTTTATACTACTAAACCTAAAAAACCTAATTCTGCAGAACGTAAAGTGGCTAAAATACGGCTAACTAATAAAAAACTAGTTATAGGATATATATCTGGTGAAGGCCACACATTACAAGAGCATTCTTCAGTATTAATTAGAGGAGGTCGGGTAAAAGATCTTCCTGGTGTTAAGTATCATTCTATAAGAGGAATTTATGACCTGTCTGGAGTTCTTAATAGAAAGAGATCCCGTTCTAAGTATGGTAAAAAAGCCCCTATCGTTTAATTAGGTTAAGACAATGTTTTTTCGTGACATTGATGTGAGTTCAAATCTCACTAGGAGCAAACGGGATAGAGTAAATAGGTTAACTCATTAGACTCATGATCTAAAAACTGTAGGTTCAAGTCCTATTCCCGTAAGTCTATTTATTTTATAGTTAAAGATGTTGAACTTTAGATCAAAAAGAGAATTAAATCAATTTATAACTCGAAAAAAAAAACAATATATTCTAAAAAATGAAAGCCTGTCTAGAATAAATTCTATTAACCATATTAAGTATGGAAGCTTTCTGTATTTTATGCGTAGAGAGAAATTACTGTTGAGAAAATCTATAATCGAAAATCTTATCAATACTGAAAGTGGATCTCTTTATAGTTTAAGGAAATGATTTGATAGTTCTCTTTATAAGTTATATTAATTAATAGGATAGTTAGATATGATTTAAATTTTAAGTTAAAATAATAAAAGAGTTTGATCCTGGCTCAGAATGAACGTTAATAGTTGACTTAACACATGCAAGTCAAACAGATTTTTTTTAATTATAAATCAGTGGCGAACGGGTGAGTAGTATACAGAAATTAACCTTAAGGATTTAGTTAAATACATAAAATTTATTTGCCTTAAGAATAGTCTGTAACAGGATTAAGTCGTTGGTTGTTTAAAAGACTACCAAGCTTATGATCCTTAGCTGGTCTTTGCGGATGAACAGCCACATTGGAATTGAGATAAGGTCCAAACTTTATATCTAAGGCAGCAGTGAGGAATATTGGGCAATGAGCTAAAGCTTGACCCAGTTAAACTATATGTGTGAAGAAGGCAATGTATTGTAAAGCACTAAAACTCTTATTTAATAGTGATTTTCTGAGTAATAATCCTGGCTAATTTCGTGCCAGCAGCCGCGGTAAAACGGGAAGGGTTAACGTTATTCGAATTTATTGGGCGTAAAGCATATTTAGGTGGAAAGCTTCATTTTCAATTAAATTTTAGGTTTGATCCTTGAATTTTTTTAATCAAAGTTTTCTAGAGTTTAGTTGAAGATTATGGAATTTTAAGTGTAACGGTAAAATGTTTTAATATTTAAAAGAACTTCAATAGCGAAGGCAATAATCTAGATTAATACTGACACTAAAATATTAAAGTGTGGGTAGCAAAAGGGATTAGATACCCCTGTAGTCCATACCTTGAACGATGAGTGTTCATTATTGAGTGTTTTTAGTAATTTAGTTAACGCGTTAAACACTCCGCCTGGGGACTACGATTGCAAAATTAAAACCCAAAGGAATTGACGGGAACCTACACAAGCAGTGGAGCATGTGGTTTAAATCGACAGTACGCGCGAAATCTTACCAATTTTTGTATAATTTTAAATTACAGGTGTTGCATGGCTGTCGTCAGTCCGTGCTTTAAAGCGTTTGGTTTATTCCAGTAAACGGACAAAACTTTTGTATATTTTAGAATATAGATAACCAAAGATATTTTGGAGGAAGTTGGAAATGATGTCAAGTCTTCATGACCCTAATAAATTGGGCTACTTTCATGTGCTACAATAGCTTTTTTAATAAGAAGCTAGAAAGTAAATTTAAGCAAATCTTAAAATAAAGCTTTAATCAGATTATTTTCTGAAATTCGAAAATATGAAGTTGGAATTGCTAGTAATCGCAGATAAGAACGTTGCGGTGAATGAGTTCTTAGGTTTTGTACACACCGCCCGTCACGCTATGGAAATTTTTATTACTTGAAGCTTATTAATATAATCCAAGGTAGTAAAAGGACTGAAGTGAAGTCGTAACAAGGTAGCCGTAGGGGAACCTGTGGCTGGATAAAAATTAGAAAATTTCTACTATCCTAATTAAAATAAAAATTTAAAAATGATCAATTTGTTTAATTATATGAATGTATCTATAATATTATTTTTAGTAAGTATACTAGGCATATGTTTAAATCAAAGAAATATTTTAGTTATGTTGATGTCTCTAGAAATGATGTTTCTTTCTGTTAGCTTTAATCTAATTTTTTTATCGACCTACTTAGATGATGTTGTAGGTCAAATTTTTTCTCTTCTTATTTTGACTGTAGCAGCTTCAGAATCATCGATAGGTCTAGCTATTTTAGTTATCTATTACAGAATACGCAATACTATAACTGTAGAGTTAACGAACTTGATGAAAGGTTAAATTTTTGGTTAAGTTAGCTGAAAAATTTTTGGTTTGGGCATCTAATGGAAATCTTGATAAAAAATGTAATAGGGGCGTCACGCTACGAAAGTTTATGAGTAGGCATTAGCTTGTGATCCATAAATTCCCCATAAGTAAACTTTATATGATATGAAAATTTAGAGTAATGCGAATTGAATCATCTTAGTAGCATTAATAAAAATCAACCGAGGGGTCGTTATTAACGGTGAGTGAAAGCGATTTAAAGCTTAAAACGCAACAAATTTAACTTATAAAACAACTTTAAAAGGTAAAAGTCCTGTAGTGAGTTAAAAGTTGGGTATTTATAAGTAACGTGAAATTTTATGTTTTGCATGAATAGAGGAGAACCACCTTCTAAGCTTCTTACCTTTTTTTAATCGATAGCAAACGAGTACTGTGAAGAAAAGATGAAAAATTCCGTAAGGTCAAAATCTTAAATTGGATGTCCTTAAATATTTGAAGTTTTAAATAAACGACAAAGTTCCTTTTGCATAATGAGTCAGTAAGTTAATAGGTATAGCGAGTCAAAATATTTATAGATAGACTAAATTAAAGTAATATTTATTAGACCTGAAACCAAGTGATCTAGTTATGAGCAGGTTAAAAATTCTTTAATAAGTTTTTGAGGACCGAACTCGTGCATGTAGCAAAATGTAGAGAAGACTTGTGACTAGAAGTGAAAGTCTAAACAAACTTGGAAATAGCCGGTTTTTCACGAAACGTATTTTAGTACGGCATTAATTATTTTTTAAGTTCAAGATAAAGTTCAGATTAAAGTAAGGGATTTTATAATTTACTTATTTTAGTTTACCTTATTAATTTTAATTTAATAGAATTAATAGACAGTCTTTAGGCGATAAGGTTTAAAGACGAGAGGGTAACAACCCAGACCGTATGTTAAGATCTTCAAATTATAGGTTCAGTGTGGAAGTTTTTAAAAAGATCAAATAATTTTAAATAGGCTTAGAAGCAGCCTTTTATTAGAGAAAGCGTTTTAGCTCACTATTATTTTTTTAAAAATTAAGATAATGGGGGCTTAAACTATATATCGAAACAACGGACTAAATTTATTTAGTGGTAGTGAAACGTTCTGTAAACTCTGATTTTGGTTTTAAAACCAATCTGTAAACTCAGAAGTGTCTATGCTGACATGAGTAGCGCAAACTATGTTAATAAATCATAGTCATTTCATGTTTAAGGTTTTCAATGCAATTTTAAATTCATTGAGTTAATCGGTCCTTAAGAGAAGAATGATTGTGAAAACTATACTCGATAGGAATTACTAAAAGATCTGCTATATGTGATTATTTATATCATTTAAAAGAGTATGAGTAATGTAATAAGTGGTTTTCGAATTAAAAACTCTCCTCTTCAAGAAAAAATTATAGCTTCAAAGACCGTACTTAAACCGACGCTGGAAAACTTATTGAATGTATTAAAGTGAATGAATAAATTATATTTAAGGAACTAGGCAAATTAACTTCGTAAGTTCGCAATAAGAAGGACCTTTTATAAGGTAAAATAAAACAAAAAACAACGACTGGTTACCAAAACCACAGGACTTTGCAAATTTTTTTAAAAAGTATAAAGTCTGACGCCTGCCCAGTGCTTAAAAATAATGAGTAAAGGTAGTTAGCCTTATCTTTAAAAGTAAGTGAACGGCGGTTCTAACTATAAGAATCCTCAGGTAGCGAAATTCCTTGACGGGTAAATTCCGTCCTGCATGAATGGTGTAACGATTGTTTTACTGTCTTAAATATAAATTCAGCGAAATTACAGTACCTGTGAAAATGCAGGTTACTTGCAGCAAGACGGAAAGACCCTAGATCCTTTACTTGATTTTCGTACTGTAGGGATTATAAATTTGTGTAGAATAGGTGGGAGTTTTGAGCATTCGTGAAATACCACCCTATTTAAATAATATCCTACTTATTTATTAATACTATTAAAGAAACTACGAAAAAGAAAGTTTACTTGGGACGAGTATCTCCTAAAAAGTAACGGAGATGTACATAAGGTAAATTAAAAACGTATAATGGCTTAAATTTGCTTGACTATAAGATCGATAGATCAAATTGGGACGAAAGTCAGTCATAGTGACCCGATATTTAAGAGTGGAATTTAATATCGTTCAACAGATAAAAGGAACTCTAGGGATAACAGATTCATCGTGATTGAGAGTTCATATCTATGTCACGGTTTGATACCTCGATGTCGACTCATCTTATCCTGAAATTGGAGTAGATTTCAAGGGTCTAGTTGTTCGCTAGTTAAAAAGGTACGTGAGTTGGGTTCAGAACGTCGTGAGACAGTTCGGTCCCTATCTGCTGTGAGATTTGAAAAATAAGGGTCCTTTTTCTAGTACGAGAGGATTGAAATATTTTAACCTCTGGTTAATTGATTGTTAAACCTTTAGCATTGTCAAGTAGCTACGTTAATCTTGTATAAATACTGAAAGAATCAAAAGTATTAAAACTTACCCCAAATTTTTCCAGAATATTCTAAAAGATTATTAGATTGATCGGTTTAAAAATTTTTTTAGTAATAAAAATTCTTGATAAATACGAAAATATTCATTAAAATAATATCAATTTAACTTAACCAAAATAAATAAATATGGCCCAAAAAATAAACCCTGTTAGTTTCAGGCTTGGCACAACTCAAATTTGGAACTCGAACTTACAAGTTTATGGTAAATCTTATAAAGTTTATTCACTTCTGTCTTTCCAATATCTAGAAATTGATGAATTGATTAAAAGAATTCTAAATTTTAATGGTTTTTCTGTAGGTTATCAAAACTGAAAAATTGGAAAGTATAAGATTCAGTTGAGTATTCATTATTCAGAATTAATTTTTACGGAAAAAAAATCAAAGCTATCAGCTTTTAAAAGTATATTTA